GTGTTTATGCCCGTCACCCACTTGTATATTAAAACTAGGCTAGGTATCAATAGGAATTTTAGTGCGATAGGGTAAATTTTACACTTATTGAAATTCAAGTTATGTTTGGTGGATTACTAGAATGGTGGAGGGGTCCTGATATTGAAATCTCTGGTTTTGGGGTTTGTCAGAGTTAGTAATTATCAGTGGGGGAGGGGGGTTTGACTTGAAAATCTAGTATAAATAAAAAGTATGCCCGAAGAAAGCATTGAATAGTATGTCTTTGGAGATTGTATATGTGGATAAATGACACTTGAATAGAGAAGTCCAGCTACACGAATAAGTTGACCTTCATGCCTTGACGGCTATGGTGAGTCACAGCATACCGAAAAATAAAAGATACCAGAGGCACGAGACCACAGTTATGTTGGGCATGGGCTGATTAGACCCGTACCATCGAGATGTCTTATTTAAGGGGAACGTATGGACGATGATGCATTTCATGGCCCTGAAGAAAGAACCAGATGCCTGGTAAAGTTTCAGGTTAGTCACCCCCAAGTTGTAATGGGCCCGGAGCGAGAAGAGGGGCAGAGGTGGGCGGGTTGCTGGTTTCTCGGAGGATGGTAGATGTGTTAGACCAAATGGGGGCGGGGATAGACATATGGAAAAGCAGGGTTATGACTGAAATGGTGTATGTACGATAACGCAGGTATATGGAATTACATTAATTTATAGTATGGATGAAAATACATGTTGTAGATAATTTATGTGGATTTTACATAAGATGTCTTAATACATTAATTAAGTATTACATGCTTATATGCTAGGGGAATATAATATAATGCACGATATACATTAATGTATTATGGACTAGATAAATTTATGTACTATAAGTTGATGTACAAGAAGTAGTTTAATGAGAATTTCAGCTTTGGGTGCTGACGGTGGGGGTTAAGCCTTCCTTCTTGACATTGTCCTAAGAAGATTTGATCTTCATTTTTGGTTTACAAAACCAATGTAATTTTTATACTATTAGGACATTAAGTGAATTTTAATACGCTATCTTCAATTATGCTAGCGATTGGTATAAAAATAACGATAATAGAAAAATATGCAATGGAAGCAATTTGTCCAATGATAATAAATGGGTATTCTACTGGTTGACCTCCGATTCATGTGAGGAGTAATAAGTCTGCTACTAGTAATCAGTATATAGTTTGAGTGATAGGTCGGAAAATCATAGTTCGAAGTTTAGATGTATGTAGAAGTGGTAGGGTGGCTAGAATTAGGATGGAGAGAATTAGAGCTAGAACTCCTCCTAGTTTATTGGGGATAGATCGTAGGATAGCGTAGGCGAACAGGAAGTATCATTCTGGTTTAATGTGTGCGGGAGTATTAAGTGGATTTGCAGGAGTGTAATTATCGGGGTCTCCTAAAATATCTGGGAAAAACAATACTAAAATTATGAGAGCAATTAATAGTATGAAGGCTCCTAGTAGGTCTTTAATCGTGTAGTATGGGTGAAATGGAATTTTATCTGCGTCAGAGTTTAGGCCTGTTGGATTGTTAGAGCCAGTTTCATGTAGGAATAGCAGGTGAACTATTGCTAGGGCAGCGATAATGAATGGTAGAATAAAGTGGAATGCGAAGAAGCGGGTTAGTGTGGCTTTGTCTACGGAGAAGCCTCCTCAGATTCATTCTACTAGGGTGGTGCCCATATAGGGGATAGCTGATAAGAGGTTAGTGATAACTGTAGCCCCTCAGAATGATATTTGACCTCATGGTAGGACATAACCTATAAATGCTGTTGCTATTACTGTAAATAATAGGACAATACCTACATTTCAAGTTTCTGCTATAGTGTATGAACCGTAGTAAACCCCTCGTCCCACATGAAGGAATAGGCAGATAAAGAATATTGAAGCTCCGTTAGCGTGTAGATAGCGGATTAGTCAGCCGTAATTAACATCTCGGCAGATATGGGTCACTGATGAAAATGCTGTAGTTGTATCTGATGTGTAGTGCATAGCTAGGAATAATCCTGTTAGAATTTGAGTGAACAGACAAAGACCGATCAATGATCCAAAATTTCATCATGATGAAATGTTTGATGGGGCTGGTAAGTCAATGAATGCATGATTAATGATTTTTATTAATGGGTGTTTTTTGCGTATGATTGTCATTAGTGTTTCTATAGTTGAATTACAACGATGATTTTTCATGTCATTGGTCATAGGTATAATCTATGTAGAAATTATGACAGAATACATTCTTATTTTGAGTTCATTTATTGCCTTAGGTTGCATGGCTACATCTTTGAAGCCTTCACCTATTTATGGGGGTATGTGTTTAATTATTAGTGGGTGTGCTGGTTGTTTAGCGGTGTTAGGGTTTGGTGGATCATTTTTGGGATTAATGGTGTTTTTAATTTATTTGGGTGGAATGATAGTTGTATTTGGGTATACAACTGCTATGTCAGCTGAAGAGTATCCTGAAACTTGGGTATCTAGTTGATTAGTATTTGGTATCTTGGTAATAAGCATATTTATAGAATTAGGTATAACTTTTGTTACTAAGTATTATGAGGGTGTAGAGTTAATTTTAAGCTTTAATGATGTAGGTGGTTGAGTGGTTTACGATGGTGATGAGTTGGGGTTGATAGGTGAGGGTGGAGCTGGTGTAGCAGCATTATATAGTTGCTCAGCTTGATTAATGGTTGTTTCTGGGTGAACTTTACTTATGGGTGTATTTATTATTATTGAGATTACTCGTGGAAATTAAATAATAAAATTGGGATTGATAATAAGGAGATTAAGAAGGACATGAAGTATAACTTAATTAAGCCTTTTTGGTTTGTGATAGTTTGTGATGCTTTGTAATTAGATAGGGAGATAGTTTTTGGAATTGCTTTTTCGAGTCATGTCAGATCAAGTGTAGCTAGAGCTGTATTAAAGCTTATTGTTAAATATTTTATTGGTAGTAAGCGATGTAGGATGAGTGTGAAGTATCCTAGAGAGGTTGAGAATATATTTTGTGGTGATTGGAGATTTAGTTTGAGATTATAGGTTAGGTTATTTAGTTCTAGTGCAATTGAAAATCCTATAATGGTAACTAGTATTGCGGTAGTTTTTAGGTACCACGGTATGGTTATTACTTGGATAGAAGAGATTGGAATGTTGTGTGAGATGATAAATCCTGCAAAAATACTTCCTAAGGCTAGACGTTTGATAGGGTTCATGAGTGTTGGGTTGTTTTCGTTTAAAATAATTAGTGGTGGGAATCGAGGTTTTGATATAAGTACAAAGAAGATAATTCGTAGGCTGTACACTGCTGTAAGGGAGGTAGCTAGTAGGGTAATTAATAGGGCTCAGGCGTTTGTATAACAGGTGTTTGCGGCTTCGATGATTAAGTCTTTTGAGTAAAAGCCTGTCAGGAATGGTATTCCTGTAAGGGCTAGGCTTCCGATTATTAAGCATGATGAGGTGAATGGGAGTGGTTTTAATAGTCCTCCTATTTTTCGAATATCTTGTTCATCATTTAGACTGTGAATGATTGATCCAGAGCATAAGAATAATATAGCTTTGAAGAATGCGTGGGTACAAATGTGTAAGAAAGCTAGATGTGGTTGATTAATTCCTAAAGTCACTATTATTAGTCCTAATTGGCTTGATGTTGAGAAGGCTACGATTTTTTTAATATCATTTTGTGTGAGGGCACAGATTGCTGTAAATAGCGTTGTTAGGGAGCCTAAGCATAATATAATAGTAAGGGCAGTGTTGTTGTTTGAGATTATAGGGTGAAAGCGGACTAGTAAAAAAATTCCTGCTACTACTATAGTGCTGGAGTGTAGTAGAGCTGAGACTGGTGTGGGGCCTTCTATAGCTGAAGGAAGTCATGGGTGGAGTCCGAATTGAGCAGATTTTCCTGTTGCTGCTACAAGTAAGCCTAGTAGAGGAATAATACTTTTGTTTTCTGATATAAAAATTTGTTGAAATTCTCAGGAATTATTGTTTAAGCATAGTCAAGCCATTGTTGTAATGAAGCCAATATCTCCAATACGATTATATAAAATTGCTTGCAGGGCTGCAGTATTTGCATCTTGTCGTCCGTGTCATCATCCAATAAGTAGAAATGATATGATTCCTACTCCTTCTCAGCCAATAAATAGTTGGAACATGTTGTTAGCTGAAGTTAAGATAATTATAGTAATAAGAAATATAAGTAGATATTTAATGAATCGATCTAGATTTGGGTCTGAGTGTATATATCATGAGGAGAATTCTATGATAGATCATGTAACGAAAAGTGCTACTGGTAAGAATATGATACAGAAGAAATCAAATTTTAGATTGATAGAAAGTTTGATTGTATTAATAGTTACTCAATGTCAGTTAGTAATTAGAAATTCAGTATTGGAATAAAACAAAGTGCTTAATGGGACAAGGCTTAATAGAAAAGTGAGTTTAATTGTTGTTGTAACGTGTGTCGGAAAGTTAATTGTCTTATAGAAGTTAGATAAAGTTAATATTACAGGTAAGATCAATAGAAGGAAAATAAGGAAAATAGTAGATGTAATAGTGTTAATTACTTTTATTTGGAGTTGCACCAATTTTTTGGTTCCTAAGACCAATGGATTACTACTATCCTATAAAAGTAAGAAAGCCGTGATATTAAACACGGTTACATGAGTTAGCAGCTCTTGATTACTTTCTTGGTAAATAAGAGGATTTTATCCTCTATCTTCAGGTTCACAGTCTGATGTTTTAATAAACTTTATTTACATAATGTATTGCCTATGATAAGTTTCGGGTTGACTATTAAAAGTATAAGTGGTGTAATGTGTAGCATTATTAAAGTAAGTTCTCGTGTGTGAGATGGTTGAAGATTAATTATGTGTGGTGTTAGCTTGCCTCGTTGGGTAGTAATTAATATATACAGTGAATATAGAGCTGTAATGATAATATTAATTCCTACTAATAGGATAGTGAAATTTGATCATGAGAATAGTGAGATAGAGATTAGTAATTCTCCAATTAAATTAATTGATGGTGGAAGGGCTAGGTTAGTTAAGCTACCTAAGAATCAAAATAGTGCCATGAGAGGGAAAGCTGTTTGAAGTCCTCGTGCCATGATTATAGTTCGACTGTGAATACGTTCATAATTAGTGTTAGCTAGGCAAAAAAGTAGAGAAGATGTAAGACCATGAGCAATTATTAGTGCGGAAGCCCCTATAAAACTTCATGGCGTTTGGATTATAATAGCTGCAATAACTAGTGCTATATGGCTAACTGATGAGTAAGCAATTAGTGATTTTAGGTCTGTTTGTCGTAGGCAGATTGAACTGGTTATGATTATTCCTCATAGTGATAGTATGATAAATGGGTAGGCTATATATTTTGTTAGGGGATCTAGAATTACCGATAATCGTATTATTCCGTAACCCCCTAGTTTTAGTAGAATAGCCGCTAGAATCATAGATCCGGCAATAGGGGCTTCTACATGAGCTTTAGGAAGTCATAGATGTACTCCGTATAAAGGTATTTTAATCATAAAGGCTATCATGCATGCTAATCATAAAATGTGACTAGATCATGATTGGTTTAATATAGAACTTGATAGGGTTAGGAATAGTAAGTTTAATGACCCTAGTGAGTAATGGATAGAAATTAAAGCAACTAGTAATGGGATTGACCCTATTAGTGTGTAAAATAGAAAATAAAGGCCTGCATTTAGTCGTTCTGTTTGATTTCCTCATCGTGTAATGATTACAAGAGTTGGGATAAGTGTGGCTTCAAATAAAATATAAAACAGTATGAGTTCATTTGCTGAGAATGTTGGGATTAGAAGAATTTGAAGAATAATTAATATAGAGATATAAAGTTTTTTGTTGGAGTTTGTTTCTTTTTTAATGTGATTTTGGCTAGCTACTAGTATAAGTGGTAGAAGTCAAATAACTAGTATAATTAATGATGAAGATAGGGGGTCAATATAGAATGTCTGGGAGAATCCTATTCCTGTTTCATTTATTTGTCATAAAGTCGTTATAGCTAAGATGTTGATTAAGAAACTGTGGGTTGTGACATTAATTCATACGTTTTTATTAGGTGATAGCCAGGTTAGAGGTAGGAGTATAAGGGATGGAATAATAATTTTTAACATTGTAGAAGGTTTAGATTGTTTACATAGTCTGTCCCGTAAGTGTTTGATACTACTACAAGTAAGGCCAAGCCTACTGCGGCTTCGCATGCTGCAAACACCAGAATTACGATAGGATTTGAATATATACCTATCGAATGTATGTTAAGTGAAGTTAATGCTGTTATGATGAATAGAGAGAGTATTATACCTTCTAGACATAGAAGTGTGGATATTAGATGAGATCGAAATAGCACAGTCCCGAGAAATGAAAAAGTGTAAGCCAATACAATATTAAGGACTGTGGTTGTCATATGGTAATTATGATTTATATCATAATCTAATGAGTCGAAATCATTAATTTTTATTAAACTAATTACCAATTATTCTGTTCATTCTAGTCCGTTTTGTTTTCATTCATAGGCTAGACCTAGTCCTAGAATAGATAGAAATAGGAATGAGATAGTTAGTATTATATTGATAGTTATGGACTGTATAGCTCATGGAAGTGGAAGGAGAAGAGCAATTTCTAGGTCGAACAGTAGGAAAGTGATAGCTACTAGGAAAAATTTTATGGAGAAAGGTAAACGGGCAGAGCTTATAGGGTCGAATCCGCATTCGTAGGGTCCTGCTTTTTCTGTGTAGATATTCAATTGTGGTAGTCAGAACGCAATTGAAATAAGTGCTAGGGATAGAGTAATGTTGATGGAAATAGCTATGATTAAGTTTATTACTCTCTTCCAGATATAATTGGATCTAACTGATTGGAAGTCAGTTGTACTTAGTATACTAAGAAAGTATGATCCTCATCAATAGATTGACACATAAAGGAATAGTCATACAACATCTACAAAATGTCAATATCATGCTGCAGCTTCAAACCCAAAATGGTGTTTTGATGTAAAATGAAACTTGAGTTGTCGTAGTAAGCATACTGTAAGGAATGATGTTCCAATGATTACATGGAGGCCGTGAAAACCTGTAGCTATAAAGAATGTAGATCCGTAAATTCCGTCTGAAATAGAAAATGTAGTTTCTAGGTATTCTGATGCTTGTAGAGCAGTGAAATATACCCCTAAGATAATTGTAATGAGTAATGCTTGGTTTATGCTGCTTCGCTTACCTTCTATGAGACTGTGGTGTGCTCATGTAATTGATACTCCTGATGCTAGGAGGACTGATGTATTTAATAATGGAACTTCAAGAGGGTTAAGAGGGGTAATACCTGTTGGTGGTCAGCACCCTCCTAGGTCGTGTGTTGGCACTAGGCTGGAGTGATAGAAGGCTCAGAAAAATCCAGCGAAGAAGAAAATTTCTGATACAATAAAAAGAATTATCCCGTATCGAAGTCCTTTTTGTACGATTGGAGTATGATGTCCTTGATACGTTCCTTCTCGTACAATGTCTCGTCATCATTGATATATAGTTAACATATTGGCTAGTAAGCCAATATAAAGGATAGTAAGTGAGTTATAATGAAATCATATTACTAACCCTGAAGTAAGTAAAAGGGCTGAGAAGGCTCCAGTAAGAGGTCATGGGCTTGGGTTTACTATATGGTATGCATGTGTTTGGTGGGTCATTATGTATTATCATGTAGGTATAGGCTTACTAGGAGAGTGAATACGTAGGCTTGAATTAAGGCTACAGCGAATTCTAGGATAGTTAGTATAATTAAAATAATGAATGTGATTATAGCAGTTGGTAAGCTAATTGTGGTAAGAACTAATGTGGCTCCTCCAATTAAGTGTATTAGCAGGTGCCCTGCAGTAATGTTAGCTGTTAAACGTACAGCTAGGGCTATGGGTTGAATAAATAGGCTAATTGTTTCAATAATAATTAGTATTGGGATAAGTGGGATGGGAGTTCCTTGTGGAAGAAAGTGGGCAAGTGAGTCTTTTATTTTGTGTCGAAACCCTAAGATTACAGCCCCAGCTCATAGTGGAATAGCCATACCTAAATTTATAGATAATTGAGTTGTAGGTGTGAATGTGTGTGGTAGTAGGCCTAGCAGGTTTGTTGAACCAATAAAGATAATTAATGATGCCAGTATTAATGATCATGTTCGTCCTTTAGGTGAGTGAATTGCTATTATTTGCTTAGTAATCAGTTTAATTAGTCATTGTTGGAAAGTATGAAATCGATTGCTTACTAAGCGTTTTGATGATGTTATTATGACAAGTGGGAACATAATAATAAGAATGACAATAGGTAATCCTATTATGGTTGGGGTAATGAAAGAGGAGAATAAATTTTCGTTCATTTTTGTTCTCAGGGGTTTGTTGGTTTAAAAAGTTTTAGGTACTTATTAGATGGGTTTTTGTGTAAATTGTGAAATGAGATTTTTAGTTGAATTAAGATGAATAATGTAATAGAAGAAGCTAACACAGTCGTAAATCATGTGGAAGTGTCTAGTTGTGGCATGTCATTGTGGAGATGTAAGGTCTCTAACTTTAACTTAAAAGGTTAACGCTCTAAGCTTCACAATGATATTAGATTATTGATACAGATCAGGTTTCGAAACATTTTAGAGGCACTATTTCTAATACGATTGGCATAAAACTGTGATTTGAACCACAGATCTCTGAGCATTGACCATAGAATAACCCTGGACGATTAGAAGAGATAGTAGCTTGATTTAGACGTCCTGGGATTGCGTCTGTTTTAAGTCCAAGAGATGGTACAGCTCATGAGTGAAGTACATCTTCAGATGAGATTAATATGCGAATGGGTAGTTCTATAGGGAGAACTACTCGATTATCAACTTCGAGTAATCGTAGATCTCCTGGCTTAAGGTCATTTGTTGGAATCATATATGAGTCAAAGCATAGGTCTTCATAGTCTGTATATTCATAGCTTCAGTATCATTGATGGCCTATAGTTTTAACTGTAAGAATTGGGCTATTGATTTCATCTATCATATAAAGAATTCGTAAAGATGGAAGAGCAATTAAAATAAGAATTACTGCTGGAAGGATGGTTCAAATGGTTTCTACTTCTTGAGCATCTATTGTACTTGTATGAGTAAGTTTAGTAGTAAGTATGAGTGTAATAATATATAAAACTAGTGAGCTGATAAGAAACACGATTATTAAAGTATGATCGTGGAAATTTATTAATTCCTCTATAATAGGTGACGTAGCATCTTGTAAGCCTAATTGAGATGGGTAAGCCATCTAAGATATATAGAGATTAACCTATAATTTAACTTTGACAAAGTTATGTAATGAATTTTACTAATATCTCATGGAGAAAGACATAGAGGTTATGGAGTTGGCTTGAAACCAATTTTAGGGGGTTCGAATCCTTCCTTTCTTATTTTACTTTTACGAAAGTTGGCTCTTCAAATGTGTGGTATGGAGGAGGGCAGCCGTGTAGTCATTCTAGGTTTGTTGATGTATGATCTACTGTTAACACCTCACGTTTTGAAGCGAAAGCTTCTCAGATTATGAAAATTATAATAAGAACTGCAATTAATGAGATAAATGATCCTATTGAGGATACTGTATTTCATGTGGTGTATGCATCAGGGTAGTCCGAGTAGCGTCGTGGTATACCTGACAGGCCTAGGAAATGTTGTGGAAAGAATGTTAAGTTTACTCCTACGAACATAATGGCGAAATGAGCTTTTGCTCATGTATCATCTAGAGTATAGCCAGAAAATAATGGGAATCAGTGAACGAATCCTGCTATAATGGCAAAAACGGCTCCTATGGATAATACATAGTGGAAGTGGGCTACAACGTAATAGGTGTCGTGGAGAACAATATCCAGTGAAGAGTTGGAAAGGACAATTCCAGTTAGTCCTCCTACTGTAAAAAGGAAAATGAAGCCTAGAGCTCATAATATGGCGGGTGATCATTTGATATTACCTCCGTGGAGAGTTGCTAGTCAGCTAAATACTTTTACTCCTGTAGGGATAGCGATGATTATTGTAGCTGATGTAAAATAGGCTCGAGTGTCAACGTCAAGTCCTACTGTAAATATATGGTGGGCTCATACAATAAATCCTAGGAATCCAATTGACATTATTGCTCATACTATGCCTATATAGCCAAATGGTTCTTTTTTTCCTGAGTAGTAAGTAACAATATGGGAAATAATTCCAAATCCTGGTAGAATAAGAATGTAAACTTCTGGATGCCCAAAAAATCAGAATAGGTGTTGATATAGGATAGGATCTCCACCACCTGCGGGATCAAAGAATGTTGTATTAAGATTACGATCTGTAAGAAGTATAGTAATACCTGCGGCTAAAACTGGTAGGGATAGAAGTAATAGAACAGCTGTAATTAGAACGGATCAGACGAAAAGTGGTGTTTGGTATTGTGTAACAGCTGGGGGTTTTATGTTGATGATCGTAGTAATAAAATTAATAGCTCCAAGGATTGAGGAGACACCAGCCAGATGAAGTGAGAAGATAGTTAGATCTACCGAAGCTCCTGCATGGGCTAGATTTCCTGCTAATGGAGGATAGACTGTTCATCCAGTTCCTGCACCTGCCTCTACTATAGATGAGGCTAGTAATAATAGGAATGAAGGTGGTAGTAATCAGAAGCTCATGTTATTTATACGTGGGAATGCTATATCAGGAGCCCCAATTATTAAAGGTACTAGTCAATTCCCAAACCCGCCGATTATTATAGGTATTACTATGAAGAAAATTATAACGAATGCATGGGCTGTAACAATTACGTTATAAATTTGATCGTCTCCAAGTAAAGCCCCTGGTTGGCCAAGTTCTGCTCGGATTAAAATGCTAAGGGCAGTTCCTACTATTCCTGCTCAAGCACCGAATATTAAATATAAGGTCCCGATGTCTTTATGGTTAGTAGAGAAAAGTCAACGGTTAATGAACATAGGTAAAATGGCTGAGTAAAGCATTAGACTGTAAATCTAAGGACAGAGGTTATAGTCCTCTTTTTATCAGCCTTAAGGTGATATTCACATCGAATTGCAAATTCGAAGGTGTAGAAGACAAATTCTACTAAGGCTTCTCCCGCCCCCTTTCTGATAGGCGGGAGAGCTAGATTGAAGCCAGTTGTTGGGTGTTTAGCTGTTAACTGAAGTTTCGTAGGTTTAAATCCTATCAATCTAGAGGAGGATTTAGCTTAAATTAAAGTGATTGATTTGCACTCATTAGATGTAAGATGTAGACTTGCAATCCTTAAGCAGAAGTTAAACTTGCAGGTTTACTAAGGGCTTTGAAGGCTCTTGGACTAAATTATCCTAAACTTCTATAATGCTAGAGAAGAAAGTGGGAGTGTAAGGGTGCCTAGGATAATTATTGGTGTTAAGGTAAAGTACATTTTATTGGATGATTGTTGAATATACATTTTTGAGTTATTGTTTGTAGGAAAGATTGTTAATGAGGTAGAATAAATTAGTCGAGTATAGAAGAATAGATTAATTAGGGCTGCTGTAGCTATAATGGAGGCTATAATGGGGTTATTGTTTTTAAGTAGTTCGGTGACGATGAGTCATTTAGGCATAAATCCTGTTAGTGGTGGTAGTCCGCCTGTTGATAGTAAAATTATGGCTATGACTGGTAGCAAGATTGGTGCTTTGTTTCATAATAGTGATATAGTTTTGATAGATGAAAAAGAGTGGGGATGTAAAATTAGGAAGATGGCTAGTGTTAATATGGTGTAAATAATTAGGTTAATGATTGTAAATGATGGGTTATATGGAAGAATGGAGATTATTCAGCCTATGTGGGAGATAGATGAGTAAGCTATAATTTTTCGTGTCTGTGTTTGGTTTAGACCTCCTCATGCTCCGACTAGCACAGAGATGATGGCTGATGAGATTATGATACGGGTATCAATAGATTGATGAATTTGAAATAAAATAGTTATTGGGGCTACTTTTTGTCAAGTAAGTAATAGTAGTCCTGTTTTGAGTGGGATTCCTTGTGTAACTTCAGGAAGTCAGGCGTGGAATGGAGAAAGTCCTAATTTAATTGATAGTGAAATAAAAATTAATGTTATAGTTAGACTGTTGGTTTGAGGTTGAAATGTTCAAAGTCCTATTTGCTTATAGTTTAGGATAACTGATATTAGGAAAATTATTGATGCTGTTGCTTGGGTAATAAAGTATTTTGTTGATGCTTCTATGGATCGTGGGTTTGATTTATTAATTATAAGGGGGATGATGGCTAGTAGGTTTATTTCTAAACCAATTCATATAAGAAAGAAACTTGAGCTGAGCATAGTGACTATTGGGCCTGAAAAAATTGTAAAGTAGATGATTAGGAGAGTGAAAGGGTTAATTAGTACGGGAAGGATTTAAACCAACGTTTTCGGGGTATGGGCCCGATAGCTTAATTAGCTGACCTTACTATAATAGGGTGTAGTACATAGGTAGTACGCAGAATTTTGAATTCTGAGATGTAGGTTCGATTCCTATTGCTCTAGAAATAAGAGGATTTAAACCTCTATAATTTACTCTATCAAAGTAACTCTTTTGTCAGACATATTTCTAGGTATATGGTGGAATACTTGCTATAAAGATTGGTATAGAAATGTATCATGTACATAAGGCTAGAGTTAATGGTAGGAAGTTTTTTCATAGTAAGTGTATAAGTTGATCGTATCGAAATCGTGGGTAGGATGCTCGAATCCATAGGAATAGGGAGGTTAATGTTAGTGTTTTTAGTATGAAATTGGTAGTGAATATTTCTGGGTATGCTGGATTATTGTATGGGCCTAAGAATACAATAGTTGATAGGGCATTTATTAGAATAATGTTGGTATATTCAGCTATAAAAAATAGTGCAAATGGACCTGCAGCATATTCTACGTTAAATCCTGATACTAATTCTGATTCTCCTTCTGTGAGATCAAAAGGAGCTCGGTTTGTTTCGGCTAATGTAGAAATGAATCATATCATAGCTAGTGGTCATGAGGCAAATAATAGTCATATGTGTTCTTGTGTAATAACAAGGGTTTGTAGTGAGAAAGAGCCGCTTATAAGAAGGACTGATAATAAAATGATTGCCATAGTTACTTCATATGAAATTGTTTGTGCTACAGCTCGTAGGGCTCCAAATATTGAGTATTTTGAATTTGATGCTCACCCTGACCATAGGATTGAATACACGGAAAGGCTTGATATGGCTAAAATGAATAGTACTCCTATGTTTATATTAATTAATGGGTGTGGTATTGGAATAGGAATTCATAGGCTAAATGCTAGAGTAAGTGATAAGGTTGGGGCTAAAATAAATAGGGTTGTAGATGTAGCTAATGGACGTAAGGGTTCTTTAATAAACAGTTTTATTGCATCAGCAAATGGTTGTAAAATGCCGTATGGTCCGACAATATTTGGGCCTTTTCGTAGTTGCATATAGCCTAGTATTTTTCGTTCTACTAATGTAAGGAAGGCTATTGCAATTAGGATTGGGACTAGAAGTATTAGGATGTTTATTAAATGCACTATTAGGGAGAGGATTTGAACCTCTGATTACAAGGGTTTAAGTCTTACGCAATTTCCGGGCTCTGCCACCCTAATAAACCCTTATCTTGGGCTTAATAGTACGGATATATTACATTGAGATGTATTCATTAATTATTTTTGAAGCGCTTATGTAAAGGAGGCTCCATTTCTCTTATCCTTTCGTACTGGGAGAAATCGTAAATAGATAGAAACCGACCTGGATTACTCCGGTCTGAACTCAGATCACGTAGGACTTTAATCGTTGAACAAACGAACCTTTAATAGCTTCTGCACCATTGGGATGTCCTGATCCAACATCGAGGTCGTAAACCCTAATTGTCGATATGGACTCTCTAATAGGATTGCGCTGTTATCCCTAGGGTAACTTAGTCCGTTGATCAAATATGTTTGGGTCAATAAGATTATAGGTGCTTTGGCTTGTTGGCCTTAGCTATAATCATTCGGAGGGTTTTTTATACTCCGAGGTCACCCCAACCGAAATCTTCTTATTATGCTTTTACATTTTTGAGCCAGTAGGTTAGTTGTGATATAAGCTAATAAGTTAGATTAAAGCTCCATAGGGTCTTCTCGTCTTATTATATCATTCCAGCCTCTTCACTGGAAGGTCAATTTCACTGATTGGGAATAAGAGACAGTTGAATCCTCGTTTAGCCATTCATTCTAGTCCCTAATTAAGGAACAAGTGATTATGCTACCTTTGCACGGTCAGGATACCGCGGCCGTTAAACTAAGTCACTGGGCAGGCGTTGCCTCTAATACTTGTGATGCTAGAGGTTATGTTTTTGGTAAACAGGCGGGATTCGTGTTTGCCGAGTTCCTTTTATTCCTTTTAATCTTTCCTTAAAGCACACCTGTGTTGGATTAACATTATTTTAAAAGTTAATTTATAGGAGGTTTAACATACTTTTATATGTTAACTAACAATGGTTATCCGGGTTGTTATAGGCTTGTGCATGGAGAATATTATTCTTGTTACTCATACTAACAGTATTTCTTCTATTTGTTAATAGATTAACCCAATTACAAATGTAGGAGGTTGATAAAATTTTAGGTATTATAGTTTTTAAGTGTTGAGCTTGAACGCTTTCTTTATTGGTGGCTGCTTTTAAGCCAACTATGGTTATTATGTATTTATCTTACTCTCTACTAAAGGTTGTTTCCTTTCCTAAAGAGCTGTCCCTCTTTAGGCTATATTTTAAACTTACATTTAGGTTGTTAATCCTCTAGGTAAATTTAAAGTTGAACTGAAATTCTTTATTGGGTAACCAGCTATCACCAAGCTCGTTAGGCTTTTCACCTCTACCTAAAAGTCTTCCCACTATTTTGCTACATAGACGGGTGCATTCATAAAATTGCTCTTAGGTAGCTCGTTTGGTTTCGGGGTTTCTAGCTTCAGTGCTCTTAGTTAGAATTATTCTAGTTAGTTCATTATGCAAAAGGTAAAAGGTTTAATCTTTGCTTTTTTTTACTTTGGCTTATCTTTCATCTTTCCCTTACGGTACTGTCTCTATAGCTCCTTTTGATAAAATTTCTCTCTCCGATACTTTAATAATTAAATGGTTTGATTTACTAAGAAAAATGGTTTAATTATTTGATTTATAGGGCTAGAGCTAGTTCATAATGTCCGGTGGGTTAGGAATCTTCTGGGTGTAGACCAGATGCTTTATCGGATTTAAGCTACGTTATGATAATCCAAGCACACTTTCCAGTATGCTTACCTTGTTACGACTTGTCTCCTCTCATAGGCTTATTAATAAATATTAGGTATGATATTGGCAGTCTAATTTGAGGAGGGTGACGGGCGGTGTGTACGTACTTCATTGCTCTATTCAATTAAGCTCTCTATTCTTAATTTACTACTAAATCCTCCTTTGTCCTCTAATTTCATAGAGGGTATCGTGAATGTTCTTGTCAAGAAAATGTAGCCCATTGCTTCCCATCCCATAGGCTACACCTTGACCTAACGTTTTTATGGATATTCTCTTGCTTACTTTTATTCTTTTTAAAGGTTTGCTGAAGATGGCGGTATATAGGCTGAATTAGCAAGGGATGGTGAGGTATAGCGGGGTTTATCGATTATAGAACAGGCTCCTCTAGATGGATATAAAGTACCGCCAAGTCCTTTGAGTTTTAAGCGGTAGCTAGTAGTTCTCAGGCAAGGGGTTTTGTTATTATTCAACCCCTAAGGTTTAAGGCTAAGCATAGTGGGGTATCTAATCCCAGTTTGGATCTTAGCTATCGTGTATATTAAAAGTATTAGAATTACTTTCGTCACTGAGTTTAATACCAACTATGAATTTTCACATATTAGTTGGGTTTTAATTCTATTGTATTTAGTCTATAACACGTTTTACGCCGGAAATAATTAGTTTGGGTTAATCGTATGACCGCGGTGGCTGGCACGAAATTTACCAACCCTGTATAAGGTATTACTAAGTCAAACTTTCGTTCATTGCTTAATTTTTATCACTGCTGAGTCCCGTGGGGGCGTGGCTAGGCAAGGTGTCTTTAGCTATAGTAATGTGCTTGATACCCTCTCCTTAGAGTTTATAGTATTTAATATAAAACCCTAGGGATTTGACACTGGCGCATGGAGTTTTGCATGTGTAACCATACCTTCAATTAATTATAAGGCCAGGACCAAACCTTTATGTTTATGGGATTAGTAATCCATCTAAGCATTTTCAGTGCTTTGCTTTAGTGTGTTAAGCTACATGAAC